TCTGTTTTCGATTATCTAATAAATCACTTAACACCCCCCTTCCAAAAAAAATCAACACACCAAGCACTACACTTAGATTTATTAGATTGGTTGCAAAAATATCAGTATTAAATCCGAAACTCCCGGCGGATGGCCAATAACCCAAGGAAAGGAAAGAATCGGTTACATTTTTCATACGATCTCCTCTTTCTTATAGTTATAGCTTTCTTATAGATAGACTATTTTTTTATATTCTTTTATTTTATTATGAATTTCCCTATTTCTAAATAGAAAATACTAAATTTATTCAAAAAAATATATTGATTTAGAAATGGGTTTTAATGAATTTTTTTCAATTGGAAATTTCATTTCCAATAAGCCTGATACTTATTCGATTCGAATTAGGTACCAGGTCTTATACGGGTCAGTTGCGAAATACCTCGTTTGTTACAATTGCAATACTTCCTAAAAAAAGTTCGTCCATTGGACTAAGAAGGTAAAGGAAAAAGTGAGTTGTATCCTCAAACCGGCGATTTCCGTAGGTTGTTGTTCCTAAGTAATTTAATTGTAAGTAATTTAATTGTAGAAGTTAAATATTAAAAGAATTCGAAAAAACAAGAGCAGCAAATCCACGGAAATAAACAAAAATATGTGTTTTTAGGATTAAACAAAAGGATTCGCAAATAAAAGAGCTAATGCTACAACCAGCCCATAAATTGTTAAAGCTTCCATGAAAGCTAGACTAAGCAATAAAGTACCCCGTATTTTTCCTTCCGCCTCTGGTTGTCTCGCGATCCCTTCTACAGCCTGTCCCGCAGCAGTACCTTGACCAACCCCAGGTCCAATAGAAGCAAGCCCGACAGCCAATCCAGCAGCAATAACGGAAGCGGCAGAAATCAGTGGATTCATGATAAGTTTTCCTCGCGCCAAAACAAAAATAAAGAAATAGTTAATGATACAATCAACCAATATTCAATTCACAATAACAGACGAAATGGAAAGGCTTCTATTGAAATCCCTATCTAAATTCACACTAGTAAGACAAATTAGATATCTCTTTAGTTCATATCTACCTAGTTAATGTCTAATATCACATATACATGTTTTTCCCCAAAACCGTAAACCAAATATTGTATCTTAAAATCATCGGGATTCTCGAATCATTCTTCGAAAGATTCACAAGAGTTGTCTTATAGCGATTAGATTATATACACCTAGTTCGACCCCCCGTTCCTACGCAAACCAATCCATTTTTTTACAACTCAAAAATATCGTACCTTTTTTACAATTACTCTAGATCATTTATATCTTTATTTATACCTTATATTTATCTTCCCTAAGTGTAAGTGGATTACCTTAAACGGCGCATACATTGCGTCAGGCTAAGTAAAAAAGACTGCGTCGGAAACGAGTCAATGATGACCTTCCATGGATTCTCCTATATAAGCCGCAGCTAGGGTTGCAAAAATAAGAGCTTGAATACCGCTTGTAAATAATCCAAGGAACATGACAGGTATAGGAACTACTAAAGGTACTAAAGAAACAAGAACAACAACTACTAATTCATCAGCTAAAATATTTCCGAAAAGTCGAAAACTAAGCGATAACGGTTTTGTGAAATCTTCTAAAATGTTAATAGGTAAAAGGATTGGGGTTGGTTGAATATATTTACCGAAATAACCCAACCCCTTTTTTGTAAGGCCCGCATAAAAATATGCTACTGACGTGAGTAAAGCTAAAGCAACGGTCGTGTTTATATCATTTGTGGGTGCGGCTAACTCTCCGTGAGGTAACTGGATAAGTTTCCAGGGTAAAAGAGCCCCTGACCAATTTGAAACAAAAATAAATAGAAACATAGTTCCAATAAAGGGAACCCATGGACCATATTCTTCTCCAATTTGAGTTTTGCTCACGTCTCGAATGAATTCAAGGACATATTCAAAGAAATTCTGACCGTCAGTAGGAATGGTTTGTGGATTACGAACAGCTATAATGGCTGAACCTAATAAAATAGCAATTACGACCCAAGAAGTAATAAGTACTTGGGCATGGACTTGGAAACTTCCTATTTGCCAATAGAAATGTTGGCCTACTTCCACACCGGATATATCGTATAAACTTTTGATAGAACATAATAGAACATTCATATTACCCTCTGAAAGAAATAGAACTTAAAAAGGAATTATTTTGATTCAACCATCTTTTTTTCGATTTGCCTACTTGAATTATATATTTTAATTAAGTAAATTATATATTTTAATTAAGTATCAACTAATCACAGAAAATCTCCGGTTTTTATCTCTTTTATGCTAGTTAAGAATAATAACCGATTCAATAAATCGATTATATGGAGTTTCCCCCAAAATTTACTTATCTTATTATTAATCAAGAATTTCGTATATAGCTAGAACGGCCCTCACAAATTGCAAATACCAATTTGTTAAGAATTAATCGGATTGAAGCTATAGCGTCATCGTTGGCTGGAATCGAAATATCCGCGAGATTCGGGTCACAATTTGTA